AATAGGATTAACCAGGGGGAAAATAGAGAATGAGCGTGGGGAAATAATTCCATATTAATTCGAACCAATCCATACGCTCCCATTTTTAATAAGATTCCGGCTAAAAGCATACAAGTACTGTAATGTGCTTCTCCGTGGGTGTCTGGTAACCATGTATGTAAGGGTATAATCGGCGATTTGACAGCAAAAGCAATAAGAAATCCAATATAGAATATTATTTCCAGTGCCACAGGATACGACTGATTAGCTGATGTTTCAAAATTTAATGTTGGTTCATTCGAACCATATAAACCGATACCGAGAACTCCCATTAATAAAAAAATGGAACTTCCCGCAGTATACAAAATAAACTTTGTAGCCGAATACAAACGTTTCTTTCCACCCCACATGGATAAAAGTAGATAAACAGGAATTAATTCTAATTCCCACATGATGAAAAAAAGTAAAATGTCTTGAGAAGAAAATGATCCTATTTGACCGCTATACATTGCTAACATCAGGAAATGGAATAATCGGGATTCCCGAGTAACCGGTTGAGCCGCTAAAGTAGCTAAAGTGGTGATAAATCCCGTCAGTAAAATAGGGCCTATAGAGAGTCCATCTATTCCGAATCTCCAGTAAAAATCAAAAAATTGGATCCATTTATAATTCTCCGTCAACTGGATTAATGGATCGTCCAATTGGAAATGATAACAGAATGCATAGGTTGTTATAAGGAGATTCATTAAGCATATCAAAATAGTATACCACCTAATTACCTTATTTCCTCTATGGGGAAATAAGAAGATTAAGGAACCCGCGGATATTGGGAAAACTACAACTATTGTTAACCAAGGAAAAAAATTCGTGGTAAAAATAAGATACACTTGGGCCAGAAAAACCCGTGCTCAAAATGGAAAAAAAATCTTTTCCACTTTGAGCACGGGTTTTTGTCAGTAAAAAAAAGGTATTCGTATGTGGTTTTTTGAAACGTATCAATAAGCTAGACCCATGCTTCGAGTTGTTTCATGCCATAAATAAACTCGAACACTCAAGAAATCTGTCGGACAGGCGGATTCACACCTCTTACAACCAACACAGTCTTCTGTTCTTGGAGCAGAAGCTATTTGCTTAGCTTTACATCCGTCCCAAGGTATCATTTCTAATACATCTGTGGGGCAGGCTCGGACACATTGAGTACATCCTATACATGTATCATAAATCTTTACTGAATGAGACATTGGCTCTATTAATTTTTGAACATCAGCAATTTTCGATCTAGTAAACTTGTAAATGAATCATATATTTCGACACCAGATGAATCAATGATTTACCAGAATTTTTCTAATCAATCTACCTCTGGATCAATTCATAACAGAGGGCCAAGATACTTTGATTTCTTACGTTTTCGCAAACATGATCATACGTTATCATACATGCGAATTTGAATTGATAAATATTCGAATTTCAATATTCGAAATTCCAATTTTTCTAATTAATACTATTTATTCAACAAATTAGATTGATTGATACGAGTTGATTTTCTGTTACGATAAATTGACGAAACAATAGCCGGTCCAATAGCTGCTTCAGCGGCTGCGATAGCTATAACAAAAATGGAAAAAATATTTCCTTTTAATTGGCGACTATCAAAAAAATCAGAAAAAGCTACGAAATTTATATTAACCGCATTCAGTATAAGTTCAAGACACATAAGGGCTCTAACCATATTTCGGCTTGTGATCAATCCGTAGATACCGATAGAAAATAAATAGGCACTCAAAACAAGTACATGTTCGAGCATCATTGACCAACTCCTTATCAATTTGGATTCATTTCAATATGAACAACACTTCAACAGATTCGATTGACTAGAGAATATAACAAGTACAGACAAAAAGAAGATATTGGTAATAAGTCGAATAATAAGATTCTTTTAAACATAAACAATCTTTCACTTTCCCATTCACATGTAAAATTCAAAGGAAATGGAGATAAAATAAATAGAACAAAATGGAATTTAGATTGATATTACTAGTTCTATTCTTACTGGCGAGCCACGACAATTGCACCTATCAAAGCAGCTAAAAGAATTATTGAAATGAGTTCAAATGGAAGAAAAAAATCTGTTGATAAATGAATTCCAATTTGTTGACTATTATTTATCAAATCTTGCTCTATAATCTGATTTGATCTTGTAGTCCAAATAATCCCGTACCATGATATATCTGGAATAGTAGTTATTAGTGAAACAAAAATACTTGTACAAACCACCAAAGTAACTCCATCCCCAACGGTCCAAAGATGAAAATCTTGGTAATATTCTGAACCATTTATGAACATCACAGCAAATAGGATTAAAACGTTTATAGCTCCTACGTAAATAAGTAGCTGTGCTGCAGCTACAAAATGGGAGTTTGATAAAATATAGAATAAAGATATACAAACAAGAACCAGTCCCAACGAAAAGGCAGAAAAAATTGGGTTGGTAAATAATACTACTCCTAGACTTCCTAATACAAGACCTGATCCCAGAAAGATTAAAAGAAAATCATGTATCGGTTCAGGTAAATCCATTAGATGAAAAATAAAAGATAAATAAATTGAAATTTCATGACCTTATTGATACGACCAGGAAAAAATTGGATATACTAAATTCCTAATTGAATTAAATCCTAAGGAGTGTGAATTCATCTAGGTACAGTTATAGGACGAATCTAATTCTTTATACGAACGAGTATTCGAAACTATTTCGAAACTATAAACTATATTATTAATAAAATTATATAAATCTAAATATAAATACAGAATCTTATTTGAATTGAATTGTTCGAATTGTATAATCGTCAATTACTGACATTGGTAAACGGCCCAAAGCAATTTGATTATAATTCAATTCGTGACGATCATAAGTCGAAAGTTCATATTCTTCAGTCATTGATAAACAATTTGTTGGACAATACTCAACGCAGTTACCACAAAATATACAGATCCCAAAATCAATACTGTAATTAAGCAATCGTTTCTTTCGAATATCAGTTTCCAGTTTCCAATCAACAACGGGTAGATCTATAGGACATACACGAACACATACTTCACAAGCAATGCACTTATCAAATTCAAAATGGATTCGACCGCGGAAACGTTCCGATGTTATTAATTTTTCATAAGGATATTGAATAGTTACAGGTAAACGATTTGCGTGGGCTAAGGTAATCATGAAACTTTGACCAATGTATCTTGCAGCTCGTACTGTTTGTTGACCATAATTCATGAACCCAGTTACCATAAGGAACATATCGTGAATATCTATGAATATTTTTGTTTTGTTTCTTTCTCTTGTTTGAGACAAGTTATGAATATTGAATATCAATCTTTTACAGTGAAAATAGTCGAAACGAAGTTGTTAATAATAGATTACCCAGAGAAATAGGTAAAAGAAATTTCCATCCAAGATTTAATAATTGATCCATTCTTAGCCTAGGCAAAGTCCATCTTGTTGTGATAGAAAGGAACAAGAACAAATAAGTTTTAGCTAATGTAATAAAGATACCAATTGTAGTTCCAAAAACTCCACATGTTTTATTTATTTCAAAAAGCTCAGAAACAAATATGTACGGAATAGAGATATTCCAACCGCCCAAGTAAAGAACTGTTACAAATAATGAAGAAACTAATAAGTTTAAATAGGAAGCAACGTAAAATAAACCAAATTTGATACCCGAATATTCGGTTTGATAACCTGCTACTAATTCTTCTTCTGCTTCTGGTAAATCAAAAGGTAATCTTTCACATTCCGCTAGGGAAGAAATTAGAAAAATGATAAAACCTATAGGTTGACGCCATAAATTCCATCCCCAAAAACCATATTTTGATTGCGCGTCAACTATATCAACTGTACTTAAACTGTTAGATAATCCTAGTCGGTGATAACATTACTGTTCCCATCGCTATTACAGAACCGTACATGAGATTTTCACCTCATACGGCTCCTCGAAGGTCATAAATAAATCTAAGGGACCGGGCCGGTTATTTATCTTGATATATCCCTAGGATAGATAGGATTCAAATCCATTGGACGGTCCTGAATTAGACCAATTGAATTCTGTCTGTTATAATAATAAATACAAAAAAGGTACTTCCGAATTGATCTCATCCCTTAAGAATTTGAATTTGTTGAGTAATAATTGAACTCTTCAATTCAATAAAATACTCTTTAGAATTCTCAATAACCCGTCGTTTTTGATTACGAAAAAAAATTCGACATTAGTTTATGAATTATGACATAAATTGTATTTCCATGAATATGGATATAAGAAAGAATCAAAAGGGATCCCTCTTTTTTTTATTGTATTCTATTCTTTTTTTTTTTCGTTCCTATTCTTCTTTTTTTTATGTGCAAAACAAAAAGGGACTTCAAAAAAAAAATTAAAGGATTATTTCGTTTCTGATAGTTATTTATTTTATGAGTGGATAGAAGCATACTCTGGATCGGAATTGTGGGGAGTACTGCCTTATTTTTTCTACCAACTTAAAGCCCCAATTTGTATTCTTTTTATATTATGCGGAAATGCTCTTTTGGAGAATTTACATAATCTCCATTACTAATCCTTTGTGTATCTTGGTGTTTCTAACCATCCACGCATTTTTTATCAATCTCCCCTTATGGTAATAGATGTATGGTAATTCATACAAACGATAGTGAAAACTCAATAAGGTTGGTCTTTTGAGCCCGCTTCAAAACAGGATGACTAATCAACCAATTTTGGGGTAAACGCTTTCTTCCGTTTATAATTTTTTTTCACTTAATTCTTATACATAGAAAATGAGACTCAATATTTTTACTGCAGATTCAAATGAAATTCAAATCATAGTATATTAATTCTATATCTATATATTATATTATATATTAATATATTAATATATTATATATTAATAATATATATATATATTAAGATTAATAATATATATATATATTAAGATATTAAGAATTTTAAAGAATTTTATATTAATATTATATTAAATAGTTTAAATTCAAATAGTTTATTATATTCTTAAATATAAATATTCTATATTCAAAATACAAATAGATATCTATAAATAGATATCTATTTTTTGAATTTGATTACTAAATATATTGATATTGAATTTCAATTTCATTAAATTCATAATTCAAATTAGAGAATATTATAGAATATTAGAATATTAAATCAATGAATAATGAATAAATGGAAGCTGTTTTATTTCACTCATATAACTATCTGATTTAGTTCATCAATCCTAATTCCGAATAAAAATAATGAGAATCCAAAATCAGGATATCTATTCCATTTTTTCTACCCCTTTCCTATAAATTTCCTATAAAGAAGAAAAGAAATAAAGACGAAAAGAAAGGAGCATGGAAAAGTTTCTGTCTCAACGAATCACACGTAGAGATATTGATAACACACATAGAGTTAATGGTATTTCATAACTAATCGATTGAGCAGCAGCCCGTAGACCACCCAAAAAGGAATATTTATTATTTGACCCATATCCTGACATAAGAAGTCCAATGGGAGCAATACTCGAAATAGCAATCCATAAAAAAACACCGATATTGAGATCAGCTAAAACAAAGTTATAGCCAAAAGGAATTACTGAATAGCTTACTAGAATTGATATGACTGATATGGATGGTCCAATACTGAATAAACGAATATCTCCCCTAGATGGAATAAGATTCTCTTTGAAAAGTAGTTTTGTTCCATCTGCTAGAGCTTGAAGAACTCCCAAAGGACCGGCGTATTCAGGTCCAATACGCTGTTGTATCCCTGCGGATATTTCTCTTTCTAACCATACAATCACTAGCACACCTATTGTGATTCCCAATACAAGAGTCAAAATAGGGACAAGTATCCATATAATTCCATACACCTCTTTTAAAGATTCCAATCTGGAAAAAGAATTGATATCTTGTACTTCTGTTGTATCAATTATCATTTCAACGATCAACTTCTCCCATAATGATATCTATGCTACCTAGTATTGTCATAATATCAGCCAATTTCATTCTTTTAACTAACTGAGGAAGAATTTGCAAATTGATAAAACCCGGGGGACGAATTTTCCATCTCCAAGGAAAACCATTCTGATCCCCTATTAGAAAAATTCCTAATTCTCCCTTTGGGGCTTCAACTCTCACATAAAGTTCTTGTTTCGGTAATTCAAAAGTCGGAGACGGCTTTTTACTAATGAATCGATATTCAAAATCATTCCATTCTGGATCCTTTTCTCTATCAAAGCAACGGATTTCTAAATTCTCATATGGCCCTCCCGGAATTCCTTCCAGAGCCTGTTGAATAATTTTTATGGATTCTACCATTTCACCAATTCGTACTAAATAACGAGCTAATGAATCTCCTTCTTTTTGCCATTGAACTTCCCAATCAAATTCCTCGTAACATTCATAATGATCAACTTTACGTAGATCCCATTGTATTCCGGAAGCCCGAAGCATTGGTCCTGATAAACCCCAATTTATTACTTCCTCTCCACCAACAATGCCTACTCCCTCAACCCGTTCTAAAAAAATAGGATTTCGCGTAATAAGTTTTTGATATTCAACAACCCTTGTTAAAAAATAATCGCAGAAATCCAAACATTTATCTATCCAGCCATGAGGTAGATCAGCCGCTACCCCTCCGATACGAAAAAAATTATGCATCATTCTCATACCTGTGGCAGCTTCGAATAGATCATATATTAATTCTCTTTCTCTGAAAATATAGAAGAAAGGGGTTTGTGCACCAATATCTGCCATAAAAGGTCCCAGCCATAGTAGGTGAGAAGCTATACGACTCAACTCCAACATAATTATTCGAATATAGCTGGCTCTTTTAGGTACTTGAATATTTCCTAACTGTTCCGGTCCATTTACGGTTATTGCTTCTGTGAACATAGTAGCTAAATAATCCCAACGTGTTACATAAGGCAGATATTGTACAATTGTTCGGTTTTCTGCAATTTTTTCCATCCCTCTATGTAAATAACCCAATATTGGTTCACAATCAATAACATCCTCACCATCTAGAGTAACAATAAGTCGAAGAACACCATGCATTGATGGGTGGTGAGGACCCATATTGACTATCATGAGGTCTTTTCTTGTAGCTGGGGCATTCATAGGTTTTTCCTCGATTCATTCTTCCATGAATTGCTTAAAACAAAGATGAGTTCATCAAGATTCAAGATCTAAGAAATCGAATAATTCAAAACGACTCTTCAAATTAATTAGTTTGTGGCTCCCGAATATCCAACTGATTAATTAATTTTTTATAACGTATTCCATTTTTCTTTGACAAATAAGACAGGAGTCGTTTCCGTTTTCCCAGAATTTTACGTAAACCCCTTTGAGATAAATAGTCTTTTCTGTGCAATTCCAAATGTGAAGTAAGTCTTCGTATCTTATTGGTGAAATTGAATACTTGAAATTCAATCGATCCCGGGTTTTCTTCTTTTTTTTCTTGTGAAATAACGGATATAAATGATTTTTTTACCATAAAAAAATGAAAGCTTGTCTTTCCCCCCTTTTTTATTTTATAGAGTCTAGATATTTTTATTGATCAGTAATAATAATGACACTCATTTTCAATTTGGTATATACAATAATCTTAATTTTCTTAAGAGTTCCTGATTTTTCAAATAAATTTTGATTAATCAACCCAATTCAAATAGGTATACAAAAAAGACTATATTTATGCATTCACAAAAGCAAAATTGTAGACTTCAAATAAGAAGATTCAGTTATAGATCTAATGGGTAGGATATATCATTGAATTAGTATCGTGCCTCAGAATAGAGGGTAAGACAATGCGTATGTGCATCTATTTGTTTTCACATATCAGATATGTTACGAGAAATAGAAAAAAAAAAAGAAAAATGTAGATTAACTAATTTTCAATCGGGGATACATATGTATCCTTACCATACTGAAACGGCTGCCATTATTGGTATCAAACCAATAGCGATTCATACAAGCTAAATCTTCTAATCGATAATTTGGCCAAAGAAAGAACTTTAAATTAATTAGTTTTTTTTTATCTCTATCAAGATCTTTACTTGTAGCCAAAACTTGACAGCAATTATTCACTTTATTCTCATTGTAAAATGCCTTATTTCTATGCACACTATTTCTATTCTTAGGATTGAAACAAATTAGAATTCTCAATTCTCTACGACGTCTAGCGGATAAAATATTTTCAGGAACAAGCAAATCATAATTCTTTTTTTCTTTATTTTCAGTCAGCTTTTGATCTCTTGTTCTTGTAATGGATTTCTTAATAATTTGGTGCTTTCTCTTATGAATAAACGAAAGGCCTATGATTTGATACATATTAAATTGTTCATGGTTTCTTCTAGACAGACGAATTGGTTCGATACTCAATATTCCATTTTTTATCAATTCCGTATTTTTATTCAATTCTGTAAGAGTGAAATCCTTCTGATTCTTAATTTTCATAATATCTAGACTTAGTTCTCCTCTTTGAATAGAGGCTATAACAATCTCTTTTAGATTTTTCAGTCTAAGCAGGAGACAATATACTTGGATATTATTAATTATTCTTTCATTTAAGCAATCATGCCAGTTCAATTGAAAAGGCAAATACCCTCTTTGGAAGCAATTAAGTTCTGCTTCGATGTTGTTCGTGTATCTATCTTTTTTTACACCCTTTTTTATGTCGGATCCTGCATAATCTTCTTTAACATCTTTTTCTTTCTTTGAAAGGGATGCTTCAAGATTTAGTCGACTTGCATATTCTGTTTTATTCTTTTCCGTGATCTTTTTCTTTTCACTAACATTTTGATTTACATTAAAATTCAAAAAAAGGAATTTGATTGGGATGATCCATGGGTTACTCGTATATGCATTAAAAAATATCCAATTTTTAGAGAAGAAAAAAGATTCCCGATTCGCTATAGAACGATTTAGTATTTCTACATTCATTCCCATCCAATCAAAAAGGTTTTTTTTTTGATTGGATGGGTTGATTTCTTGATGAAGCGTAAAATAATAATCGGTATCGATCGAACCCCCAAAATGCATTTTATTTCTAAGACAAAAATTCAGAATTCTCCAATCAAAACACTTTCTATCCAGATTTTTTTCCATATCTAGAATAGAATCTTCTACTATATAATTCTTGATAGGAATTTCATCCGTCATATCCAATTTTTTTTTTTTACGCGTGTTGCAATTATAAGAAATCGCTTGGTTATTATTTGCTTGGAATGACGATCTATATCCATAAATATATGAGTCCTTCTTATCTGCATAATTAATAGATTTATATGATAAAAGATCATACCCATATTGTTTTTTCATTTTTTTTTTTTGATTTGTTAATGAGTCTATTTCTTGTTTTTTGTAAAGAATTAATCCGTTTTTTTCATATGAATGATATTTGGTTAAATCCTTATTTTGAGCCACATGGCGTTCATTCATTTTATTTCGCCATTTTTGGGATACTAATCTAGACCATCCATTCTGAGATAAATCGTATTGATAATGACCTTTTAACCAATTTGTCCATTGATTCATTACAGAATTGGGAGCGCTCTTATGTTTTAATTTGGAATGAGATATTCCTTGTACTCCAAAAAAAGAATCCTTTATTTCATTCTTAAGAAAAAGAGGTGTTCCATGATATTCAAAAAGGGATCTTAATTTATACTTATCTAAGTTAATAACTTGGGTTTGTGATAATTTAAAAAATACATATGCTTGTGACAAAGAGGATACGTCACAAAAATTCTGTGAATTCGTATTCCTAATATTACAAATTGATTTTTTTATAGTAGAAATAAAGTGAATTAGACTTTGATCTTTTTTATCACTTCTTTTTCTTTCTTCATTTGCTTCATTATTGTAAATGTATTTATTAAGAATTTTTTTTGTTGATTCAAGAAAAAGTTGTACATTGATTTTAGGAATATTAATGATACATAGAAAGATATCTATATATACCCTTTCTATGAAAAATTTTAAAAAAGAATGTGATTTGCGGAATAATCGAACATTTCTTTTTTGTAATATCTGCCAAATATTTTTTTGTAATTCTAATCTTTTATCATCATAAGTTGTTTTCTTAGAACAAATATTTCTCTCTGAACCTTTTTTCTTGTCTTTTTTAAATTCTTCTATTTGTTTTATGATTTTCTTTGTTCTATCATTCAGATCTTTTATTTTTTTTTCTGTCAATGAACAGTCTGTCCAATTAATAGATTGAATTGGAATGGTGGATTCGTAAATCATTGGATTACTCTTACTTTTTGTTGAATCTTTTTGAATTTCATTCAATTCATCTATTTTGATTTTTATCAATTCTGATAATGATAGTTTTTTTCTTTTTTCTTTTAGAAATAGAAGAATTTGGATGATCCATTGTGCTTTTTCTTTTGTGATATTTAGAAAAGATTTTGTTCTTTGAAAAAAATGCTTTTTCCAAATTTTGATTTTTTTTTTAAGTTCTTTAAAAATTGGATCAAAAAACGAACGTCGCTTTCGGGGAGAAGAAGAAAAGGGGGATTCTACTTCCATTCCGAAAACTGTAAAAAAGAAGAAATCCATTTTTTTCACTTTTTTTTTCATTGGATCCTTTTCCTTTTGAGGGGATCGTAGCTTAGATCTGTATCTGTGCCAAGGTTTCAGACGAAAAGGAAAAAGGACCTTTATTTGAATACCCTCAGTTAGCCAGTTTTTCGGAAATTCTGTTTCGGATAATGGCACGCCATTATAGGTGCACTTAATATACATTTCTCTATTCCAATCCTTTAAATCCTCTGACCATTCGGGAGATTGAAATAATAGTATACGAACGAGATTTTTAGTTATTATCAATGAGGGTAATAGAATATATTTTCTAATAATCGAGTGGGTTACTAATAAAAGACCTCTTATTGCTTGAGCATTTTGAGTGTTTTCCCAGGCTTCCGCTATTTCCATACGCTCCGCTTCCTCTTTTTTCTTAATCTCTTTTTTATTTTTCTTTTCCTCTGTATAATCCGAAATTGTCAATTCTGTATTTTTCTTTTTCCACATCCAATTTAGAAAAAAGATTTTCATTGGCTCGAAAATCTCAAAAGAAAAGAAAGAGGATTTGTCAATTTTGTCCAAAAAAAGAGGAGAATGTGGACTTGCTTGAAGGATTTTCCAATTAACAGTTTTACGTCTTTGAACGCGTCTAGATCCTTTGATTATGTCTCGGCTAAAATCCGATTGTTGTGAATACTCTATTAAAGCAAATTCTTCTTTTCCATCAGAATTATCAGTATCCTTGGGATACGTATAAGCATCGGCATTCTCTGAGTTATCAGTATCAGTATAAATTACTATAGGTGGTTTGGGTCTTCTTGAACAAATCTCATAATCTTCTCTTTTACCATTGCTTTCCAGGTATTCTTCTTCGTCAATGAATTTGTATGACCATCGAGGAACTTTTTTACTGCTTTCTTTTATTCCAATACATTCTTTTCTATTTAGAATTGTTTTATCGTTCGCATCAGTTAGAATTGCGTCGACTAAAAATTTCATTTTTTTTTTTTTAGCTTCGGAATCCATCTTTTCATGTTCTCGAAATAAATAAAGTCCTTTAAAATGGAAATTGGATACTGATTTTCCAGAAAATTGACTGATCAAGTTAAAAAAAAAACGAATTTCATTTGATAATGATTTTTTATCAAATCTATCTATTTTCTGTTCAAAGTCTGGATAATCAGTATTAATATTAAGAAGGATGGCGTGAATCTTATTTATCAAAATGTAGTTTTTTGTGTAAGTTTTATTCTTGATTGAGAATAAAAAACTTTTTTTGATTCGTCCGCGATAGGGTCCGTTCAACAAAGGATCATATATTTTAGGTAAGTATTTTTTAGTCTCATCATTACATAATCTAATCTTTTTTTCGAGTACATCCAAAGCAAAAAATTCCTTATCTAGAGCTTCGGCCCTATTTAGAAATTGATTACTTAGGTTGTTTCTTTTTTGTTCATTAATCGAACTCCAATGATTATCCAATTCATCATAGGAGAGTTTTTCTGTTGTGAAGAGAGATGTCTTTCTTTGCATCATTTCAAGAAAAGTTGATAAACTAGATGGATACGTAAAAGATATTCTTTCTTTTCCATCACTTTGAGATGTATGAAAAAAGAATTGTGACATCTCATTTCTTACAGCATTTTCAAATCGATCATTTTTTATATATCGCAAAGGACGATGGAATCGTTTATAATCGAAAATCATCCTTAAAAAAGGTTTTTCCAATCGAAAGATATCTTTATCTTTCTCCTCTCTTTCATCGATTTTGTACGAATTCTCTCTTTCCTTCGAAAAAAGAGAAGCAGAAAGATATTCTGCGTTGGATTTTTTTTGTTCTTGTTTAGTTAACTTCGTTTTGGAAGTTCTTTCTACACCTATTTTTTCTTTTTTATCAATTTCACCTCTTTCTTGAATTTCTGACAGTTTTTTATTGAAAATAAAAACA